ATGAATCTATCTGATTCAGAAGGGAAGAACTTGTATCAGTCTCTCAATTTCAATTCAAACATGGGTTTGATTCACAATCTATGTTCTGAGAAATATTTACCACCCAAAAGGGGGAACAAAGAGAGTCGTTGGCTAAAGAAAAAATGCGCTCAGCAAAAGCGGATGGATAGAACCTTTCAACGAGATAGTGCTTTTTCAACTCGCTCAAAATGGAATCTCTTCCAAACATATCTGCCATGGGCCTTTACTTCCCAAGGGTACAGATATCTAAAGCCTCTATTTTTACAAATTTGTTCAGACCTATTGTGGAGACTAAAGAGCAAAAACAAGTTTGTATCCATTTTTATGGATAGTGTATCCATTTTTATTGATATTATTAGTGATATTAGTGAGGTAGCAGTTACAAAAGGGCGAATTAAACAGATTCCATTTTGTCTTACAAAATGGAAGAGGCAATATACTCTGATAAGGAAGATTCAGAGGAAGATAAGTAAGATTCAGAGGAAGATAAGTACGATTCAGAGGAAGTGTTGGCATAAGTTTGTTCTGTCCCATGGCCTGATTCCTCCAAAAAATAAGCCACCATTGAGATCGACACAGCTGAGATCGGAAAATCTTCGGGAGTTCCTCTCTGCAATCTTTTTCCTTCTTCTTGTGGCTGGAAGTCTCGTTGTGGTACATCTTTACGTTGTTTTCTCGATCGCTAGTGAGTTACAGGCAGAGTTCAAAACGGTCAAATCTTTGATAATGGAATCATCTATGCTTGAGATTGAGGTGGGAAAACTTCTGGATAGGTATCCTCTATCTGAATCGAATTCTTTCGGGTTGTTCAGGTTAACTAATCTCTTTCTAGGTGCTCTGCAAAAGATGTTCTTGCGTAATGCTGATGGAATACGCTTTAATAAGAAGAAAAATTGGAAGAAAAAGCTCGTCGAGATCATCGATCTCATAAGTATGCCCTTCGATCCACTCGCTTTTTCGATAAATACGAGATATTTAAGTCATACAAGTAAAGAGATCTATTCAGTGCTAAGAAAAAGGAGCGGGTATTGGATTGATGAAACGATAGAAGACTGGGCCGCAAACAGTGATTGGGTTGAGGATGAAGAAAGAGAAGTCTTGATTCAGTTCTCCACCTTAACGCCAGAAAAAAGGATTGATCGAATTTTATGGAGTCTGACTCAGAGTGATCATTTCTCAAAGAATGACTTTGATTCTCCAATGATGGAACAACCGGGAGAAATTTACTTAGGAAACTTAATTGACCTTCATAACAAGGATCTACTAAATTATGAGTTCGATACATCCTCTTTAGCAGAAAGACGGCTATTCCTTGCTCATTATCAGACAATCACTTATGCACAAACCCCGTCTGGGGCTAATAGTGTTCATGTCCCATCTGATCTACAACCCTTTTCGCTCCGCTTAGCTGTAACCCCCTCTCGGGGTATTTTAGTGATAGGTTCTATAGGAATTGGACGATCCTATTTGGTCAAATACCTAACGAAAAACTCCTATCTTCCTTTCATTACGATATTTCTGGACAAGTTCCGGGATACAGTTTTTCGTTTTGCTGATGATGATGACAGTGATGCCAGTGATGATGAGATCGAGATTTTTATTGATGCTCGTGACCCTATTGAGGCTATTAATCAAGATATTCATGTTTTTGACGATATGGATATTGATTTTGATCCTAGTATCTATAGTTTTGAGGAGAGAGATGCTCATGACGATAAGATTAATATGGAGCTGGAACAGCTAACTAGGATGGATGCGCTAACTGAGGAGATGGACACGGTGTGGCGCGTAGCCCAATTTTATATCAGCCTTCAAATCGAATTAACAAAAGCAATCTCTCCTTGCATAATATGGATTCCAAACATTCATGAGCTGCATTTTAGGGATTCGGGTTCCTTCTCCCTCGAGCTATTAGTGAACCTTCTCTCCTGGGATTGTGAAAGATCTTCCACTGGAAATAGTCTTGTTATTGCTTCGACCCATTTTCCCCAATTCGTGGATCCCTCTCTAATAGCTCCGCATAGATTAGATACGTGCATTAAGGTACGAAGGCCTCTTATGCCACAACAACGAAAGCACTTTTTCACTCTTTCATATACTAGGGGATTTCGCTTGGAAAAAAAAGCGTTCCAGGCTAATGGATTCGCGGCCATAACCATGGGTTCCAATGCACAAGATCTTATAGCACTTACCAATGAGGCCCTATCGATTAGTATTTCACATGGGAAATCAATTATAGACGAAAATACAATTAGATTCGCTCGTCATAGACAAACTTGGGATTTGCGAGCCCATGTAATACCGGTTCAGAATTCTCGGCTCCTTTTCTATCAGATAGGAAGGGCTGTCGCACAAAATTTACTTCTAAATAATTGCCCCATAGATCCGATATCTATCTATTTGCAGAAGACATTCTGTAACGAAGGGGATTTTTATTTGTACAGCTCGTACGTCGAACTTGGAATGAGCACGAAGAAAT